TAACAAATTAATAGAAAATCCGAAAAAAGAGATTTCAGGCCCAGACTTTCCATCTTTTTTAATGGAAATTGATGAGATTTTATCCATGAAATATTATAAATATTATCAGCTCTAGCTGCTGGGAGTTTCTGGTATCCTAAACTAAAACCGAACGAGCAATTCCAGGTCCTAAAACTGAATATAAAACTCCAGGTCCTAAAACTGAATCTTAACTTTTGGTCATGGTCCTGAAACCGAATTTCTTTTCATATCTTTACTTGTCTTTTTTTTACGTAATTTTGTACTTTATATTTCCTTTGTTGTTAGGATAATTTTCCCGAGGGATAATGAAAAAGATTATAAAAGGGATTGCTAATTATGTCTAGATCGCGTATAAATGGGAATTTTATAGATAAGACTTTTTCAATTGTAGCCAATATCTTGTTGGGAATAATTCCAACAACTTCAGGAGAAAAAAAGGCATTTACCTATTACAGAGATGGTGCGATTTGATTCTTTTTTCTTATTTTTTTTAGCCTGTATGTAGTTAAGTCTTACAATACAAGAAAAACGTGTTGCGGGATAGAAAAAACCTAGTAATAGTAATGAAAAGAAACCTGCGCTTAGTGAAGGTGAAGTTTGTGAGGGTAGAACAATCAATCCCTTCTGTCGTGTATCCTCGATTGATGCAATCTCAGATGCTTCAATCATTAATTTGAGCATTAAGCGAAAGATTAGACCTCTACTTCGTAGAGTCTCTACTAAATACCATACTAAGTATAGGAAAAAAGCACTACACTTAGAAATCAACAAAACAAAAACTTTGTTCGAAATACCCCTTTTCCTTATAGGTATCGGGACTAACAAGAATGGTTGGGACAACAAACATCCATTTCATTCGTACTTTGGATACCCATATAACCATCAAAGATCGTTGAAGTGACTAATTCTTAGAAAAAAAAGCGTTAAGAACAAAGAAATTATTGGAGTTATGTTTTTTATCTACTACTAATATGTAGTAGTAATATGATCGGTTGATGTTAAGAAAAAACCTCTGATGAGAAGGTTTACTAGAGATTTCTTGTAAAAATACTAGCTTCTTTCAGTTCATAAAAAGATGAGAATAGTTGGATTTTAATTCCTTCCAAAGATTTTTTTACTCAATATTATGGACAGAAAGTAGGAGCCGTATGAAATGAAAATCTCATGTACGGTTCTGGAACGGAGATCTTTTCAATAGAATGAACGACCGTAACGAATGTTGGCTCAATCCGAAGGAAATTATGCAGAAGCTTTACAGAATTATTATGAAGCTACGCGACCAGAAATGGATCCTTATGACCGAAGTTATATACTCTATAACATAGGCCTTATACACACAAGCAATGGAGAACATACAAAAGCTTTGGAATATTATTTTCGAGCACTAGAACGAAATCCTTTTTTACCACAAGCTTTTAATAATATGGCTGTGATTTGTCATTACGTGCGACTATCTCTACTATAGAAAGAAAAAAAAGAAATTAGCTAGTAGATACTAGAAAAAATAGGATTTCTACATAGAAATCGTCAAAAACAACGATTTTTTTAAGCTGTAGTAAATAAAGAGACTTCAAAATAAAGAGACTTCATTAGAATTAAAATAGGAAGAAAAAAAGACATAGCCTCTACTTCTATACTTCTATGGATAAAAAATCAAATTAATATAGAAAGCACCGTAAAAATCACTTAGCGAGCTATTGTGTCGATAAATTTAATAACTGCTTACTTATGTCATAATAAGGGACATTAAGTTAGAAATCCACTTATGTAATAGAGTTGATCTACTAAGAGATTAAGCAGCGGTGTAGGATTAGATCCCAAAGATAGTAAGTTCTTTTTCTTATTGATTAAGAAAATTCTTTTTCAAAGACTCTATAGCGATTTCCTATTAAAAAGGAGATAGTTACCTCTCAGAAAATTCTAAAAATATATGAGCTTTATCTGCTTTATTCTTCTGAAGGTGGGAAGAAAAGAAAAAACTAATTTCTTATTAAGAAAATTAGAGTTTGAAACTTACTGTAATCAACTGATTTTTTGTTTTTTTATGATTAACCTTATCATAGAAAAAATCAAGAGAAATTGAATTAGCCAATATAGAAAAAATAAGGATAGGATAGAAAAAAAAGAATAGATTACTGAGCCGTATGAGGTAGGAAACTCTCAAGTACAGTTCTAAGGGAAAGAATTTTCTATTCCGACCGGGGAGAACAGGCCATTTTAGAGGGCGATTCTGAAATTGCAGAAGTTTGGTTCAATCAAGCTGCTGAGTATTGGAAACAAGCTATAGCGCTCACTCCAAGTAATTATATTGAAGCACGTAATTGGTTGAAGATCACGAAACGTTTCGAACTTGAATAAGAAAAGATTATTCTATTTTTTGATTTTGAATTTACATTCAATTCAAAAATACATAAAAAGGAGAAAAAAATATTATATTAAGAAAATAACAAAGAAATGTTACAGAGAAGAGTTTTGAGTTATTAAAACTGAGGAAATTGACTCAACAACAAGTTTTTTTCTCTGTTGCAGACTTTTGATTTCATAATAGCTATTCTACGGAATTTGAAAAATTATATTCTTAAGTTCAAATTATATTCTTAAGTTCAAATCGTTCTGGGTTATCTCTCTGGCAATATGCGTGGTAATCGTATATGTGTGTTACTGGGAATAGAGTCAAGATACAAATTAAGTGAATTTGATTCACAAAGAGGGAGAATTTTTTATTGATTTCCCAGTTCATAATAAATATGAATTATATATCGGTTGAACCAATGACTATTCATGATTCCATATTGAATCAATTCCATACTTTTCAAAAATATAAAAGACTGTTATGATAAAACTTCGTTTGAGACGATGTGGTAAAAAGCAACGTGCGACTTGAAGGACATAATTTTCTGTGGATTTTTACATCCACCATTTTCTTTCTATAGTAATGAAAATGCTCTTGGTTCGACATAATTTGTTCTGTTCAAAAACCCAATTTATAATTTCTATTAGGTTGTTCGTAAACAGTACATGATGGAGCTCGAAGTTTGATTTTTTTATCAAACAAGGGAAAGAATCTAGGGTTAGTGAGAATTCAATTAATTCTAATTAATTTAGACCAATTTTGTAAGTATATCTTAGTATCAGAATCAGAAAAAAATCCAATTCGAACAAGAAAAAAAATAGAAAGTGAAATTGTTGGAAACTGGTAAAATTATTCTGATTTTAAGGTGGAACGGGGATGAATCCTTCGCATTTATTTTATAAAGAAGGAAATAAAAAAGAAGGGGTGTTGCTTTCCCTTTGAAAGGAATAAAGGTCTTCAAAATAATTTATAAACCTAAAGATTCCAAAAAGAAAAAAGAAAGGATTCCGGAACAAGAAAATACTTTTTTAAATTATCTCAACAGTGTAATTGGATCAAATTGACAAATCTAAAAAGGTTAGAGATAAGACAAACAAAAGAGTTTAGAGACAGCTCAAGAAATTCTTTCATAAGGATTTATGAACTTTCTAAAAATTTTTTATTTAACTTGAGTCATGAGTAAAAAAAATATTATGATATTTTTTTATATAATGAAAAGGAAAAAGGACTCTATTTGAATCATAGTATAATTCATGATTTTCTGAGTCCATTTTGCATTCTATACAGAAATTTGAATTATTTTTCTTGAGCCGTATGAGGTGAAAATTTCATATACGTTTCTAGGGGGACTTTTTTTATCTATATCTATCCCAATGACCCATCTATCGAATCATTGCAATTGATGCTCGGTCCCGAAGAGAAGGAAGAGATCTTGGAAAAGTAGGTTTTTATGATCCAATAAATAAAAAAACTTATTTAAATGTTTCTGCTATTCTTTTTTTTCTTGAAAAAGGTGCTCAACCTACAAAGACTGTTCATGATATATTAAGAAGGACAGAATTCTTTAAAGAAAGAAGTTTGGGTTAATCAAAGCAAGGAAAGAACGAAATCTAAAAATCAAAAAATAGATACTTAGATATTATCTAAGTAGGTTAAGTAGAAGAGAAGCGCTAGTATCTGTAATAGTTTCAATTACATTATTTTTTTTAATTGATAGGAGAGTGGGATGTCATTCAATTTTTTTCTATCCTATACAAGAACTTTTTGTTTTTGTATTTGTATAGGATACATCAAAATTTTTAGGTATCCTAAATATCGGATGACATTAATAAATAAGGTATAATAATATTGTAGAAAAGGTTCTACAAAATATATATAGATAGAATATAATAATTATATTATATATATAATTATATAATATATATTAATTATATATATTAATTTATATAATTAAATTTGAAAATATCAATAATTTCATTATTTTCCTTTCTATTTTTTTTTGTATTTATTTTATTGGTATTTATTTATTTTATTTTTTTTCAATATTACTATTACTATTGACAAATTGTATTTGATCAATACAATATTGTATTGATCAAATACAATTTGATCGTAGATGAATAGATCTTTTTATTCTGTTCTCTATTGTTTCTTTACTCGAACAGTAGGTTTGTATTATTAAGACATCTTTTTTTTTAAGCAAAAATTTTTTTTAAGCAAAAAAAGGTGATTTTTCAAATTTTTCATTTTGATTAGAATGGATTTCGATTTCTCAATTTTAGTAATTGAATTTCAATTTTTTTTTTTGAATTTTTGATTTCTCTGTTACTTACTAATTTATGGTTTTGACAGAGTCATGCAATAAAATTGATTTAATTTTTGATTTCGATCATATATACCTATACCTCTCTTCTTTTTTATACGGGTTGCTAACTCAATGGTAGAGTACTCGGCTTTTAAGTGCGACTATGATCTTTTACACATTTGGATGAAGAAAAAAATTCGTCCAGACTTTTGGTAGAGTCTATAAGACCGCGACTGATCCTTAAAGGTAATGAATAGGAAAAAGCAGCATGTCGTAAAAAAAAGGATTTTATTCTTTAAATCTTTCAATTTATTTATTTTATTTATTTACTATATATTACTATATATTTTATAGATATTCTATTGAAAGTAAATAAAGTAGAATTTTTTGGATCTTATCCAACCATTACAGTTCTAAAAAATTGTTTTGAATTTTGGAAGGAGAAAAAAGAAATTTCCGAATTTTAGCTGAGTTTATTGAATAAATGGATAGAGCCCGATGGCTCCAATTCTGATCAAGTCAAAAAGAAACGAGCTTATGTTCTTTACCTTTATTGGAACGATTTCCCGATCTAATTAGATGTTAAAAATATATTAGTACCGAATCCGGGAAAAGATGAATGAGTTTTTTATGATCGAACTTTTGATCTGATTCATTCAAAAAATGAATCCTAATTATTCTTGATTTTTCATTGGAGATGGATGTGTAGAAGAAACTGTATATTGATAAAAAAGATGGATTCCAAAATCAAAAGAGCAATTGGGTTGCAAAAATAAAAGATTTTAACCTCCTAAAACTGAAAATACGAACAAATACAAATAAATAAACTAAACTACTTGAATAGAAAAAGGTTAGAAAAATATCTTTCTAATAATAATATTTTTCTATTATTAGGATTAGTTAATAGAGCTGGGTTTCTCGTATCTTTTCCGGAGTATCTAGTACTAGTATTTATACATACTAGAATTCATATACTAGAATTAATAAGAAAAACTCTGTTCTGACCATATTGCACTGTGTATCATTTTATAAACCCAGAAAAGGCTTATTTCTTCTGCTTCAAGTAGAGATTTCAATGGAAGAATTTCAAAAATATATTGAAAAATCTAAATTTCGTCAACAACAATGTTTATATCCGCTCCTTTTTCAGGAGTATATTTATGCATTTGCTTATGATTATGGTTTAAATGCTTCTATTGAACCTGTGAAAAAACTGATTAGCTATGATATTAAATCTAGTTTAATACTTGTAAAACGTTTAATTATTCGAATGTATCAACCGAATTCTTTGATGAATTCGGTTATTCAAAATTGTAACCAAAATCAAATTAATGAGCACAACCGCTTTTTTTACGCTCATTTTTTTTCTCAGATGATATCTGAAGGTTTTAGTTTTGTTGTAGAAATTCCATTCTTTCTTCGATTTCTATTTTCCTCCTCTAAAAAAAAAATATCAAAATTGAAAAATTTACGATCTATTCATTCAACATTTTCTTTTTTAGAGGACAAATTTTCCTATTTAAATAATGTATTAGATATACTAATACCTTATCCTGTCCATTTTGAAATCTTAGTTCAAATCCTTCAATGCTGGATCCAAGATATTCCTTCTTTGCATTTATTGCGATTCTTTCTCTTCGATTATTCTAATTGGAATAGTCTCATTATTTCAAAGAAATTGGCTTCTATTTCTATATTCTCAAAAGAAAATATAAGACTCTCTCGTTTCTTATATAATTTTTATGTATCTGAATATGAGTTTTTATTCTTGTTTATTCGTAAAAAATCTTCTTGTTTACGATTAACATCGTTTGGAACCTTTCTTGAGCGAATCTACTTCTATGGAAAAATAGAACATTTTAGAATAGTGCATCATATTTTTTTGAAGAAAACTTTATGGTTCTTCACAGATCCTCTCATGCACTATGTTCGATATCAAGGCAAAGCAATTCTAGCATCAAAAGGGACTGATCAATTTATGAAGAAATTGAAATATTGCTTTGTCTGTTTTTGGCAATATTATTTTCATTTTTGGTCTGAGTCTAATAGGTTTCATAGAAACCAATTCTCTTATTATTCATTCTACTTTCTCGGTTATTTTTCAAGTGTAAAAATAAATCCTTTGATGGTAAGGAGTCAAATATTAGAGGATTTTGTATTAATAGATACTCTTTTTAAGAGATTTGATACTCTAGTTCCAGTCGTTCCTCTCATTAGATCATTGTCTAAAGCTTCACTTTGTACTGTATTAGGACATCCTACTAGTAAACCAATCTGGACAGATTTATCAGATTGTGATATTATTAGTCGATTTGGTCAAATATATAAAAATATTTTTCATTTTTATAGTGGATCTTCTAAAAAAAGAATTTTGTATCGAATTAAGTATATACTTCGACTTTCGTGTGCTAAAACTTTGGCTCGTAAACATAAAAGTACAGTACGTACTTTTTTGCAAAGGTTAGGTTCAATATTTTTAGAGGAGTTTTTTACAGAAGAAGGACAAGTTCTCTCTTTAGTCTTCCAAAAAACAATTTATTTTTCTTTATATAGATCAAATAAAGAACGTATTTGGTACTTGGATATTACCAATATTCATGATCCTTTAAGTCATGAGACCTAAAATTTCAATAGATTAGAAATGAAAAAATATTTTCATAGATTAGGATTCTGAAATGCTCAAATTGACTAAAATCAAGTTTAAATTTTTAGTCAACGAAATATTTCAAATTATTAAGAAAGTTTTCAAATTATTAAACTTTCCTCTTGATTAAAATATCAATGTGATATGTATACATAGGGAAAGTCGTGTGCAATGAAAAATGCAAGCACGATTTGGGGAGGGTTTTTTTTTATTCTAACAGACAAAAATTATCTACTCCATCCGATTAGCTCCGGGTTCGAGTCCCGGGCAACCCATAAAAGAAAGAGTTTGAGAAGAGATTTTTATTTTTTGATTCTGAAATTTTCTATTTTTATTTATATTATAGCATTGGTTGACATTGATATTAGGTATATTTTGATATATAAATGAATTATACTGTTAATTAACAAACCTTTTACCTGTTAACTCATTTCTAATAATTCTAGTTATTACTTATTTCTTAGCGTTGGTTGACATTAATATAAAAAGGTGTTATACTGTTCATTAACAAGCCTTCTACCCGTTAACTCATCTCTATTAACTCTAGTTAACTAGTTAATAGTTAATATGTGTGCTTGGGAGTCCTTACGAATAGAATAAACCAAGATTTGATCATGACTGCAATTTTAGAGAAACGCGAAAGCACAAGTTTATGGGGTCGCTTCTGTAACTGGATTACCAGCACTGAAAATCGTCTTTACATTGGATGGTTCGGTGTTTTAATGATTCCTACCTTATTGACCGCAACTTCTGTATTTATTATTGCCTTTATTGCTGCTCCTCCAGTAGATATTGATGGTATTCGTGAACCTGTTTCTGGTTCTTTACTTTATGGAAACAATATTATTTCTGGTGCTATTATTCCTACCTCTGCAGCTATCGGTTTGCATTTTTACCCGATTTGGGAAGCAGCATCTGTTGATGAATGGTTATACAATGGCGGTCCTTATGAGCTAATTGTTCTACACTTCTTACTTGGAGTAGCTTGCTACATGGGTCGTGAGTGGGAACTAAGTTTCCGTCTAGGTATGCGTCCTTGGATTGCTGTTGCATATTCAGCTCCTGTTGCAGCTGCTACTGCTGTTTTCTTGATCTACCCTATTGGTCAAGGAAGTTTTTCTGATGGTATGCCTTTAGGAATCTCTGGTACTTTCAACTTTATGATTGTATTCCAGGCAGAACACAACATCCTTATGCATCCATTTCACATGTTAGGTGTAGCTGGTGTATTTGGCGGTTCCCTATTCAGTGCTATGCATGGTTCTTTGGTAACCTCTAGTTTGATCAGGGAAACCACTGAAAACGAATCTGCTAATGCAGGTTACAGATTCGGTCAAGAGGAAGAAACTTACAATATCGTAGCTGCTCATGGTTATTTTGGCCGATTAATCTTCCAATATGCTAGTTTCAACAATTCTCGTTCTTTACACTTCTTCTTGGCTGCTTGGCCTGTAGTAGGTATCTGGTTCACTGCTTTGGGTATTAGTACTATGGCTTTCAACCTTAACGGTTTCAATTTTAACCAGTCTGTAGTTGACAGTCAGGGTCGTGTTATTAACACTTGGGCTGATATCATCAACCGTGCTAACCTTGGTATGGAAGTAATGCATGAACGTAATGCTCACAACTTCCCTCTAGACCTAGCTGTTGTAGAAGTTCCTTCTATTGAAGGATAAACTAGATCTTTTGAATTGTTCATTCTATTAAAAATTTGAATATTAATTTGAGAAATACCCAATATACCCAATATATTAGTTTTTTAGACTAATATATTGGGTAAGGAAAAAAATATACTAGTAGTCTCTAAAATCTCTCTATTGGGTAAGTATACCCGGAGGTCTCTAAAATATAAATAAAGGTATATTGGGTAAGTATACCTAGAGGATTAATACACTTGATTCTCGTTTTTTTTCTCTCTTAAAAATTAATATAGAAAAAAGACGATTTTTTTTCTAAACTAAGTAGTAGAAATTCTCCATTTTTTGAGTTTTTTTTTTTTTTTTTCAAAATAGGATTTTTATTTTTCAAAATAGGATTATAAATGATTTTTTCACCTAAAAATTTTTTAGGATAAAGATAAAGATTTAATATTCCTATTATTTATATCTTTCATTTCCAAAAAACGGGTAGGTGTAAAATCTCCTAAATTTTAACCTGTCTTATAAATTAAATTATGGATTGATAAGACATCGATTTTCTACACAGCGATGTCATAATAAAAAAAAGTTAAAAATAACTGGTTTGGTTTAGATTGATCTTAACCCAATGTTTTTTTTTATCTAAATTAAATACTCAAAATAATTGATAAAAAGAACTCATATTACCTTATTACTAAAGTAAGGATTTTTTTTTGATTTGCTATGCGATCGACAGATAATCTTGAGCTTCGGTTGCGGACATAAAAGTATTTCTTTCCAGATCATTTTGTATAACATTTATAGATTTATTATTCCTTTCTTTTTTTTTAGTAAAGATGGGGATTCCATGTCAAATACCTCAATCTAAGAGGTCAGAATAAAAACAATAATGATGAATGGAAAAAAGAGAAAATCTTTTCTTTAACTAGATAAGGGGCGGATGTAGCCAAGTGGATCAAGGCAGTGGATTGTGGATCCACCATGCGCGGGTTCAATTCCCGTCGTTCGCCCATCACATTATTTCGAATTCCTCCACTCCA